TACTTGGATTCTGCCCTTCGAAAAGGAACATCAGCTCTAACAATCCCGTCGCCATCTACCAAAACGACTGGAAATGTTTCAAAAAAAGTGGGCATACGACGTACAAAAAGCTCACGCCCTTCTTTATCTCTAAAGATAGGGTGTCCTAACCATCCTACCGCTATTCCATCTCCGTTATCCATTGAGCCTGCCCTGAATAATCCTCCTTTTGCCGGATTATTGCCGATATAATCATAAAAAGCTAATTTTTCAGGAATTTTAGACCAGACTTCTGATAAACTTTTATTTTCGGCTAGCCCGGCGCTAACTCTTCGATATATCTCTTGCTGGAAATAACCCTGATCCCACTGATAACGAGTGGGACCAAACAATTCAATGGGAGTAGTTGCTGAACCATACCACATAGTTCCAGCAACAACAAAAGCGGCAAAAAAGACAGCCGCGATACTACTGGAGAGTACGGTTTCAATATTTCCCATACGTAATCCTTTGTATAGACGTTGTGGCGGTCGAACGCTAAGATGGAATAGACCCGCTAATATGCCCAGTGTACCTGCTGCAATATGATGAGAAGCTATTCCTCCCGGAACAAAAGGATCAAAACCTTCCACGCCCCACGACGGATTTACAGGCTGTACTCTTCCCGTTAGTCCATAAGGATCGGACACCCATATTCCAGGACCGTACAGACCTGTTACATGAAATGCACCAAAACCAAAGCAAGCCACCCCGGAGAGAAATAAATGAATGCCAAAGATCTTGGGCAAATCCAAAGAGGGTTTTCCTGTACGTTCATCAGAAAATATTTCTAGATCCCAATAGACCCAATGCCAGATAGCTGCCAAAAAGCATAAGCCAGAAAACACAATATGCGACCCAGCTACCCCTTCGTAACTCCAAATCCCCGGATTCGTTACAGTTCCTCCTGTGATACTCCAACCCCCCCATGAATTGGTTATTCCTAAACGAGTCATGAAGGGTATAACGAACATACCCTGTCTCCACATTGGATCAAGAATAGGGTCAGAAGGATCAAAAACTGCTAATTCATACAGAGCCATCGAGCCCGCCCAACCAGCAACCAGAGCTGTATGCATTATATGAACGGAAATCAACCGGCCGGGATCATTCAATACAACGGTATGAACACGATACCAAGGCAAACCCATGGAAAATACCTCTTAATCGAAGAAAAATAGACACTACGTAACTTTATTGCATTGGAAAGGTTCTACTATGACTATCCTATAGACTTCCCCCGTTTAGTAGATTATTTCCTAACAAGGGTTATGATTCTATATTCTATTCGTAATAATGGAAGAATTCTGTTCGTAAGAACAAAGAGAAGCAGATTTATTCTATACTCGATAAGTACCAATATGCAATGGTGGATTGATACCATTTTCAATGAGTAAATGTGTCCATCCTTCATTTATCATTAGAAAGATCTATTCGAAAAAACTTTCCTTTATTTATTTTATTTTGTCTTTCTTTCTAAATTTTTCTAATCTATGGATAAAATAAATATGATAAAGTCAATATTATAAATAAAGACAAAAAAACCATATTGTTACGTTTCCACATCAAAGTGAAATAGAGTATTTAATTCCTTTTTCTTTCAATCCATGCCTATTGGTGTTCCAAAAGTACCTTTCCGAAGTCCTGGAGAGGAAGATGCATCTTGGGTTGACGTATAGTGCGACTTGTCAGATATATTGGGTCATATGGGATTTCCCCGTTCTCTCCCCCGACCGAGATATCCTCTGTTTCGCCCAAGAAAGAGAATTGGAATCATCCAAAAATTGGAGCGTGAACTGAAATTAAATGCATTATTTGGGGAAATTCATAGAATTATATCAATTAGACTAATTTATGGTTGGCTTTGGCTGGACAAAAAAATGAAGTATCCAGACTCCGTTTAGAAAAACCCAATTGGTAATATATCTATGATTACTACGTGTATCATAAATGATTATTTGTAAAGTCATAACAACAAGAAATGAAATGGTGATGGGAAGGTTTGTCCTATATGTGCAAATCAAAATCGGGCGGATCTTTACCCGGAGTAGAGTATAAACCTAAAAAGATGAAAGAGGCCCATTCAGGAACAAGAAAATATCATCGTGATTTGGATTGAATTTCGATGAAGGAATACATCAATGAGAAGTTAATTCGATAAGTTTATTTACCCCCTTTTTTGATTATCTTTATATTATCAAAGAAGAAATAAAAATTCATCTTTATTGAAAAATCGAAGAAAAAACAAACCCTTTCATTAAAAAAAAGTTAGAAAAACTCAAAAAAGAAAAGAAAGCGGACTGGAATCTATACATTGATTCTTTTCTTCACAATTTTTTTGAACCGTATGCATCAAAAGGTGCATGTACGGTTCCTAAGGGAAACAATTTTACCCTACTCAACCGACTTTATCGAGAAAGATTACTTTTTTTAGGCCAAGAGGTTGATAGCGAGATCTCAAATCAACTTATTGGTCTTATGGTATATCTCAGTATCGAGGATGAGACCAAAGATCTTTATTTGTTTATAAACTCCCCTGGCGGGTGGGTAATACCCGGAGTAGCCATTTATGATACTATGCAATTTGTACGACCAGAAGTACATACAATATGCATGGGATTGGCCGCGTCAATGGGATCTTTTATTCTGGTTGGAGGAGAAATTACCAAACGTCTAGCATTCCCTCACGCTTGGCGCCAATGAAGTTTTTTTATTTGAGAGAAAAAAGAAAACTATGCCTTCGCCATATGAATATTAAGTAATAATAGCATGGCACTTCGAATTCGATATGCAATTTTTTTTTCAAAAGATTTGATTATGTATCGAGAGAGTAGTATGAGATAAAAGATATTTCCGACTTTCTCTTATCTATCGGAAGTCCAATTCAGCGTCACAAACTTGTTTGTTTTCACACCGAAGGTAACAATATTTAAGTTATAAAAAAAGAGTGCGAAAAAAACCAAATTTTTCTTTTTTGGTTGGCTCAAAAAGAAACTTTGGGATTGCTGAATCAAAGACAAAAAAAAAGAATCCATTTTAAAATAGAAAGCAGCGGAGCCATCATAGTATTTTTGAACTTCTCCGAAAAAAAAAAGAAGGGTGGCATTTTGATCATTTACCCATCTGGAGTTGATAGATTCTATTTTTATCTTTCTTGAACAGGAAATTTGGGGTCAATTTGATTATAGAGCCGTATGCAATGCATAAAAGATAATGCCCGTACGGTTGTTCAATTCTATCCTTTTTCCTATTATTCTTTATCTTTCTTTTCTGTTTCTTTCATCACACTAGATAGAACTATTATCAGGGTAATGATCCATCAACCCGCTAGTTCTTTTTATGAAGCACAAACGGGAGAATTTATCCTGGAAGCGGAAGAACTGCTGAAACTGCGCGAAACCCTTACAAAGGTTTATGTACAAAGGACGGGCAAACCTTTATGGGTTGTATCTGAAGACATGGAAAGAGATGTTTTTATGTCAGCAACAGAAGCCCAAGCTTATGGAATTGTTGATCTTGTAGCAGTTGAATGAAAAAAAATGAATTTTGTGCAAATCCGTGATTTGATATTTTATTTACGAGTTGACTATATAAATATTAACTAAAAAAATCCGGTTAGGATCAATCTAAACCAGCCCATTATGTATATGACTCAACATGCCAACTATTAAACAACTTATTAGAAATACAAGACAGCCCATTCGAAATGTCACGAAATCCCCCGCCCTTCGGGGATGTCCTCAGCGTCGAGGAACATGTACTAGGGTGTATGTGCGACTCGTTTAGATCATGATCATGAGCTGACACAAAAAAGGCAAGAAAACCGCTTCCAGTATGAATGATCAGTACCAGTGAATAGGATAGATGTGGAAGAAGGGACTCCATTCACTATCTAAAAATAAGCAAATCTATCCTTCTATTGGATATAAAGTTTATGGTTTCCATTGGTGCAAATCCAATCACCTGAATTTAAGATGAGAAAAAATTCTCCATTGGTAGCAAATGGTTATCCATTAAGCGGAAAAATCTTATTGAAATTCAAAAAAACAGAAAAATGAAGTTCTCGCCCGGTCAAGAACGGACTACGAGGGTCAGCTACTCAGCTAACTTTCATAATTAAATACCGTTACTGTATAGGTGGGTCTCTTTGTGAAAGACCTATTACTGGATAATTCATGGGTAGAGCCAAAGAGTGTGGTGTGAACTATACAAGTTACCAAGAACATTGATGAAATATTAAATGAAGCCAAAGGCTCCGGTGTATAGAGAAGACCTCACCGTTTAAGAAGTAACCATAGAAACGAGGAAACCCACTATTTCTTTATTCATTTAATTTCTATTTCTTTTTTTTGACTAGATTTTTGACACCTAGCAAAAGAAAATTTATTATTTCTTTCATATTTCGCAGTAAAATACCAAAAAATCGTGGTCGGGAAGGTTATAGTAGCCAAAGCCGTTGGAATTTTTATTTTATACATTGGAAAAATCCGTTTGGTTATTAGTTATTAATAGGCCAGGACGGGAAAAATAATAACTGAAAGAAAAAAATCAATTACAATTAGTTATTTGTCAAAATTTTATTTATTCAATGACTAGAGTTAAACGCGGATATATAGCTCGGAAACGTAGAACAAAAATTCGTTTATTTGCATCAAGTTTTCGAGGGTCTCATTCAAGACTTACTCGAACTATTACTCAACAGAAAATAAGAGCTTTAGTTTCGGCTCATCGGGATAGGGATAAGCAAAAGAGAAATTTTCGTCGTTTGTGGATCACTCGGATAAACGCAGTAATTCGAGGAAAGGGAGTATCCTATAGTTATAGTAAATTAATACATGATCTATATAAGAGGCAGTTACTTCTTAATCGTAAAATACTGGCCCAAATAGCTATATCAAATAGGAATTGTCTTTATATGATTTCCAATGAAATCAGAGAAAAAGTGGATTGGAAAGAATACACCGAAATAATTTAAATGGGGT